GTTCGATTCCGATAGCCGGCTTTTCCCTATACAATATTCGAGTTTTTACATGATTGGTAATGTCCCCTTGAAATCTGAAATAAAAAGAATATTGAAAAAACTTTTCCCTCTTTTTCCAAAAAGGAATCTATTTTTTATGTTATTAGGAACTTCCAACTATGTCACGAAAAAATACTTTTTCTATATATATATATGAAAAAATACTTTTTCTATATATATATATGAAAAAATACTTTTTCTATATATATATAGAATAGAAAGGTCTGTAGATTTATCCAATCCATCTCATTTATTTTTTATAATACAAGTACACTACTTCCGTACTTCCGTAAACTTCGCTTCATTTCTCATTTAGTTCAGTTTTAGTTTAGGTTTATTCTGTAAAATGAAATTTCATCAATAAGAATTAAATATAAATAAGAATAAGGAGTCTTTATGTCGCGTTACCGAGGACCTCGTTTCAAAAAAATACGCCGCCTGGGAGCTTTGCCAGGACTCACTACTAAAAGGCCTAGAGTCGGAAGTGATCTTAGAAATCAATCGCGTTCCGGGAAAAAATCTCAATATCGTATTCGTCTAGAAGAAAAACAAAAATTGCGTTTTCATTATGGTCTTACAGAACGACAATTACTTAAATACGTTCGTATCGCCGGAAAAGCCAAGGGGTCAACAGGTCAGGTTTTACTCCAATTACTTGAAATGCGCTTGGATAACATCCTTTTTCGATTAGGTATGGCTCCAACTATTCCCGGAGCCCGTCAATTGGTTAACCATAGACATATTTTAGTCAATGGTCGTATAGTAGATATAGCAAGTTATCGCTGCAAACCCCGAGATATTATTACGGCCAAGGATGAAGAAAACTCTAGAACTCTGATTCAAAATTATCTCGATTCGTCCTCTCATGACGAATTGCCAAAACATTTGACTCTTCACCCATTCCAATATAAAGGATTAGTCAATCAAATTATAGATAGTAAATGGGTCGGTTTGAAAATAAACGAATTGCTGGTCGTAGAATATTATTCACGCCAGACTTAAACCTAACGAAAAGAAAATAAAAAATAACAAAGGTTAGGACAAGTTTGCTCCCTTTCGTTGAAGTAAATTAATCTAAGGTTAAGAGAAATAAGGGTTTGATCCGGTCTTTTCTCCCATTTAGGTATCATAGACCGAGAGGGGGGTTTTCATCGCCTGTCTCCGCTTTTCAGTATTTTCCGTACCACAGCAATTAGGAATAGAGAATCGATATCAAATAGCAAAGAAAGGTCTAACTGTTGTAATAATTTTTTCTATTGCTATTTGATCTATTTCGGCGAGTACGATCGGTGAATTAGATGAAGGTACGGAAAGAGAGGGATTCGAACCCTCGGTAAACAAAAGCCTACATAGCAGTTCCAATGCTACGCCTTCAACCACTCGGCCATCTCTCCTACATTAATGATTATGACCCAAAAATCGAGTGAATAGCGAGATATTCCTATTATATAGGGACGACCAATCAATTCTAACTATAAAAATAGATCCATTTTCATCAAAAAAATAAAATAAAAGAATTTCCTTCGAGGCTCTGCGGATAAATAGGAAATTCTTTTATTTTACGAAAACTGTTTAAAAAATTCTATTCATGTTTGCGAAGTACTCTTCGTTTTCTTTTATACTATCCTAGTACCGCATTCAATTGCTAAATTCTAACGATTTAACTTATTGATGGGTTTCTGTTTTTTACACTGTGTGTGGTTAATGGATATTTTTATATCGCGATTCTATTTAGACTATGATTTCATATTATAAGCATTATAAAATTCCTTTCCAGTCCAGTTTTAGAGTTATCTCTCAACAACAAACCTTTATTCAGAAAAAATTATTCATAATAAATTTGTATATTTGATTGTATAGTGTATACCTACTATGCACACAACACAAAACTAAAAAGGCGGTTATTCTATAATTTCATCATAGAATAATTATTCGATCTTTTTTCTTCTTTGGATCATGATTCAAACAAAACTTTTCGAGTTATTTAAATCTGTAACTTCAATGAAATTGGAAGACTTTCTTTTGTTAGGTATACTACTCCATTAGGATGAAATCGAATCGGCTTACAATATTTCTTTCTTTGTTTTTTTTTATCGATTTCTATCAAAAAAAAGAACAATTGAAATACAATTTTAATTATTGAATAGAGGGCCCATATCTCTTACTGAATCTGTTTTTATGTTATTTCGTACTGTAGAATTCTTTTCTTTGTGGGATCGTTTTCCCGCGAGAGGTAATGAGAATAATTATAGAATGGATTGCGACCTATGCCCAGATCGAGGATAAATGGAAATTTTATTGATAAGACCTTTTCAATTGTAGCCAATATCTTATTACGAATAATTCCGACAACTTCAGAAGAAAAAGAGGCATTTACCTATTACAGAGATGGTGCGATTTGATTCTTTTTTTATTGCTCTCGGTCTTACGAGAAAGATACGAGATTCGGGGTCGGGATAGA